CCGTCAAGCCCTGATTAATGAATCTACAAAATCCCTCAAATTGAATCTGACTAAATCCAGGTATTGTGGACATTCCCTCATTTCCATTCCGGAGCATCTTAATCTTAAGTTTCCTGTTTATCGAAAAATCCCATTATTGACTCACTATTCATCGAACCATACGGATCGATCTAGCAATGATGGAATGTACATTCTGTTTACTGAATCACATGAAATTTCAGGCAACTCCATATATGTAATGTATTTCATACGTATGAAAATATGTAATGTATTTCATACGTATGAACGGAAACAAGACGGAGGAATGAAGAGCATTTTCGACGCAAGTTCGAATTTGCGACAAGTACAAATGGAAATGAATTGATAAAACATTCCTGGAAAAAGAATTCTATCACTTCCACTTATGGAGTCTTGTATAGAATATAAAAATTGATACATACCTATTATTATGATATTACGATCAGATTGGGTACCAAAAAAAAAATGGATTCAAGATTAAATCTGCTCTTTATGAATGAGATAAAAACAGAATAATCAGGAGCAGTATAGAATTTCCTTTTTTTAGCACACTTGAATGTTCAAAAAAGAATTCGCGGATTCTTTTTGGTAGTAGAATTTATAGATAGAATACGATTGAATTGCGTAATAGTAATAGGAGTAGTATTTAATAGGAGTAGTATTTATTAAGTACATGCCGATATACCTATCCGCATATCGCATCTTTTATCGTAATTTTACTTGTGGAAACAGAAGTCAGGTCGCACTATATCATAATTCCTATTTTCTATTCAAAATATTCAATGAAAAATTTAAATAATTCTCTATAGGGATATGTACATAAGAGAAAGACCCAATTCGGTATCTGTGTAACAATTTCTGTTCTGGGGTTTACATATACACATATATTTTGTTATAATTGAAATTGAAAAGGATTGATTATTGAAAATAATTGATACTGATTAGTCATAAATCAATTTTATTTTCTTATACCATTAAAGAAATACAATTTGAGATACAAATTTAAGAACCGTTCACTAATTCTAAAGTAAAAATAGTTAATGGTTCAAATTTGCCCTGAATTTTTAGGTCTGTGACCGGAAATCTATTTTTTCTCTTTTCAATAGAAGGAGAAGGGAAGTTTTTAAGCAGTGTGTCTTTTGAGATACAATCAATCGAAGAGAATAATCTAAACTGGATCCAATAAAAAATAGGGATTCATTTTTGAAAAGGGATAAGTACAATGGGATTCAAGATCCAAAAAAAATTAGTAATAGAATATGGATGGATAAAAATATTATCCATTTTTTTTGGATCAGATTTGTTTGGCGGCATGGCCAAGTGGTAAGGCGGGGGACTGCAAATCCTTTATCCCCAGTTCAAATCCGGGTGTCGCCTGATCAACAAAAGACTTGAAATTTCTTATTCTGCTGATCTAACTCGACAAATTCTTGCCCCGCAAGAAGAAGAGGCAAACGACTAGGCCTGTCGATACTTGATTTTTAGAATCCAGAATTCTATACAAAAAACTGTAAATTTTTTTCTCAAAATCTGGGTTCTGGGTACCGGTACAAACCGGTACCAATAGGTATGAAGTAACCCTTACTTATTAATGTTAATGATTGATTCGGACATTTATTTGATTTATGATATCAATTGAATCAAATAAATAGTGAGAGTCAATTCTGGGATTCAGAACTACGAAAGTAAGAGGTCGGAAATCTTAGTATCCAAAGGTTCCTAAAGGACACTCCATTTTTGCTCCTAGGATTGAAGAAGAGATTACACGAAAGACTATCAAGACTTCCTAATTATCTTACACTACCTATACTAAATACTAAAATAGTGTCTACTGACTCTGTCTGGAATTAGATTGAATAGAATAGGCTGATGGGAAATCAATTTAGAAGTTGTGGAAAGGACTGAAGATACTTTGTATCCAGACTCACGAGAGGCTTTGAGTACTCAAACATTCAATCAACATGGTTGGGCGGCTCTTTTTTATAGAGTAAAAAGAAAAGTTGAAAAAAAAAAATTCTTTGCCCGTGTAGGGGATTACAAAAAAGAGAATGTATGTAATAATGGTGGTGGTGTCTTACCATTCCATTCTTTCACAGAAAGAAAGACGTAAGCCTTAGATCAAATAAAATAGAGGTATCTGATAGATGGTTATCTATCTTGATGGTATATTTTGACGTCTTTTGCTTATGAAAGAAAGGTAACAAACAATAGGTCTTACTATTTCTACATGTTCCATTAGAAGCATTCCTTTGCTATTTCCAAATAAAAGGTGTGTGTATCCTATTTGTGCTTAATGCTTTCCGATTCTACCAGAAATTTTATAATATAGGAACTTGTTACGAGTAGATTCATTGGATTAGTTTATCAATAGCCTTAAGTCAGAATCCTATTTTCTTTTGACTCTGGACCATTGATTCCACTATGATTATTGATCAATAATCAATAATCAAATAATTCCTTCATAGAGATAGGAGACATAATT